TAGAGCTATTTACTCGATCGCAGACATTTCTGCAACACCTCTAACGGAGGAAAAAATAGTCAATTTGGAAAGAACTTCTTGTCAGCCTCTTTCAGATATGAATCTATCTGATTCAGAAGGGAATAACTTGCATCAGTATCTCAGTTTCAATTCAAACATGGGTTTGATTCACACTCCATGTTCTGAGAAGTATTTACCATCCGGAAAGAGGAAAAAACGGAGTCTTTGTCTAAAGAAATGCGTTGAGAAAGGGCGGATGTATAGAACCTTTCAACGAGATAATGCTTTTTCAAATCTCTCAAAATGGAATCTGTTCCAAACATATATGCCATGGTTCCTTACTTCGACAGGGTGCAAATATCTCAATTTCACCCTTTTAGATACTCTTTCAGACCCATTGCCTATTTTTCATGATATGATGCATGGATCAGATATATCACGGCCAATTCCTCAGAAGATTCTTCCACAATGGACTCCGATAAGTGAGATTTCGAGTCAATGTTTACAGAATATTCTTCTGTCCGAAGAAAGGATTCATCAAAACAATGAGTCACCCGTTCCATTGATATGGGCACATCTGAGATCAACAAATGCTCGGGAGTTCCTCTATTCAATCTTTTTCCTTCTTATTGTTGCTGGATATCTCGTTCGTATACATCTTCTCTTTGTTTCCCGAGCCTCTAGTGAGTTACAGACAGAGTTAGAAAAGATCAAATCTTTGATGATTCCATCATACATGATGGAATTTCGAAAACTTCTGGATAGGTATCCTACATCTGAACTGAATTCTTTCTGGTTAAAGAATCTCTTTCTAGTTGTTCTGGAACAATTAGGAGATTCTCTGGAAGAAATGCGGGGTTCTGCTTCTGGTGGTCCCGCTTATGGGGTCAAATCAATACGTTCTAAGAAGAAATATTGGAAGATCAATCTCATTGATCTTGTAAGTATCATACCAAATCCAATCATTTTTTCAAGAAATACGAGACATCTAAGTCGTACAAGTAAAGAGATCTATTCATTGATAAGAAAAAAAAAAAACGTGAACGGTGATTGGATTGATGAGAAAATAGAATTCTGGGTCGCGAACAGTGATTTGATTGATGATGAAGAAAGAGAATTCTTGGTTCAGCTCTCCACCTTAACGACAGAAAGAAGGATTGATCAAATTCTATTGAATCTGACTCATAGTGATCATTTATCAAAGAATGACTCTGGTTATCAAATGATTGAACAACCGGGATCAACTTCCTTACGATACTTAGTTGACATTCAGAAAAAGAATCTAATGAATTATGAGTTCAATAGATCCTGTTTAGCAGAAAGACGGATATTCCTTGCTCATTATCAGACAATCGCTTATTCACAAACCTCGTGCGGGGCTAATAGTTTTCATTCCCCATCTCCTCATGGAAAACCCTTTTCGCTCCGCTTAGCCCTATCCCCTTCTAGAGGTATTTTAGTGATAGGTTCTATAGGAACTGGACGATCCTGTTTGGTCAAATACCTAGCGACAAACTCCTATGTTCCTTTCATTACGGTATTTCCGAACAAGTTCCTGGATGACAAGTATCCTATTGATGATAGTGACGATATCGATATCGATATTGATGATGACCTTGATATTGATACGGAGCTGCTAACTATGTATATGACGCCAAAAAGAGACCAATTTGATATCACCCTTCAATTCGAATTAGCAAAAGCAATGTCTCCTTGCATAATATGGATTCCAAACATTCATGATCTGCATGTGAATGAGTCGAATTACTTATCCCTCGGTCTATTAGAGAACCATCTCTCCAGGGATTGTGAAAGATGTTCCACTGGAAAGATTCTTGTTATTGCTTCGACTCATATTCCCCAAAAAGTGGATCCCGCTCTAATAGCTCCGAATCGATTAAATACATGCATTAAGATACGAAGGCTTCTTCTTCCACAACAACGAAAGCACTTTTTCATTCTTTCATATACTAGGGGATTTCACTTGGAAAAGAGGATGTTCCATACTAATGGATTCGGGTCCATAACCATGGGTTCCAATGCGCGAGATCTTGTAGCACTTATCAATGAGGCCCTATCAATTAGTATTACACAGAAGAAATCCATTATAGAAACTAATACAATTAGATCAGCTCTTCATAGAAAAACTTGGGATTTTCGATCCCAGATAAGATCGGTTCAGGATCATGGGATCCTTTTCTATCAGATAGGAAGGGCTGTTGCACAAAATGTACTTCTAAGTAATTGCCCCATAGATCCTATATCTATCTATATGAAGAAGAAATCATGTAAGGGAGGGGGTTCTTATTTGTACAAATGGTACTTCGAACTTGGAACGAGCATGAATAAATTCACGATACTTCTTTATCTTTTGAGTTGTTCTGCCGGATCGGTCGCTCAAGATCTTTGGTCTTCATCCAGACCCAATGAAAAGAAGTGGATCACTTCTTATGGATTCGTTGAGAATGATTCTGATCTAGTTCATGGCCTATTACTATTA